TTTCTATAAGAAATTGGAGAAATTCCATATTAATTATTTCTTTAATAGATCTATTAAAGAAATAATTAATATGGAATACGAACGTCTCTTATTCAAGTTATTCAAAATATTTTTCTTATTTCTTGACATAGACATCGAAATAAAATGTATATATATATACATATGGAAATAAACTGCGTCCAATAGGATTTGAACCTATACCAAAGGTTTAGAAGACCTCTGTCCTATCCATTAGACAATGGACGCTTTTCACTCCAATTTTCATATTTCTTGTTCGGAAAAGTGGTTGAAAGAATTCAACCAATTTAGTATTCAAGTCAATGATGTATTACATTAATTCGATTCATTCAACCTTATTTTATTTAATTTTATTTAAATATTTTAATAAAATTATAACGATAAAGTAAAAAAAGTAAAATAAAGTCAAAGCGGGTAGCGGGAATCGAACCCGCATCGTTAGCTTGGAAGGCTAGGGGTTATAGTCGACGTTGATTCATAATTTTTAACGTCTCTAATTCAAAACTGAACGTGAAACTTTGGTTTCATTCAGCTCCTTTATGGAAGGTGGATAAATTCCCAGATTCAGATATGAACGAAATAAAAAATCTGACCCATAACGTCTATGTCAGCTTTTATGTCTGAATCTATTCAGAACAACCCGCTTTCTAGACGATCCCTATAGAAAGGGGTGTTATATTCTAACAATCTTTCTAGTTACTTCGTTCTCTACTTCTATTTGAAAGAATCCTTAGGAAAAGCATTTTGTTTCCACCGAGCTAAAACAATTTATCGATGTCTTTAATAAACCAAAGACATTGTTTAATAGCTGTTTTGCTTCAATTTCCCCTACAGAAATGAAAAATTGAAGATTTAGTTACGATTAGAAATACGCGTTTTATCTTTATCCATGGGTCCTTTACTTATACTCATTCAATTGGAAGTATTGATCCAATAAAAAAATTATGTTTCGTAATCTTATAATCCAATTTTTCAATTTAAAATTGATTCGTGGATAAAAATCACGAGAATTTATATTATTCCTCGAATTTTTCATTGAGAGGGAAAGGATTCAATCCTTTTAAGAACTAAAGTTTTTGTTCGGAATGAATATTAATCAAACCGAAAGACCCTTTAACTATATAAAGGATTAAAGAACGAATCACACTTTTACCACTAAACTATACCCGCTACAATCAGATTATTGTATCTAAATGGACCTTTTGTCGACCTTAATCACAAAACCAAAACATCAGAAAAAAATTATGAAAACTAGAGCGTTTACCTTTTGTATTTGTATCAGAGGACCTAATGAGATTTGGAAACGAGTATTCATTTTAATAACTAAATAACAAGTGCTTTTTTGCCCGAGGTTTTTGTCTCGAACTTAATCCATAACACAAAAATAGATTGTGGTAAGAAACGAGAGTTCCTTTTTCTTATTTAAACCGGAATAAAAGGACTAACTAAGAAAGAAATAGCACGTTGATTCTCTACCATTTGATTCTATATCATAGATATTGATATTTTTTTTATTTATTATTTTTTTTTTTCAATTTTCTAAATCTTTTGATTTATGATTTGTTGGAATATGATTTGTTGGAACAAAAGGGCGGGCCCGGCTAAGGACTGACCAGGCCGGGCCGTGGAACTAAAAAGACCCTTCGGACGAAATTAAAAAATAAGAGTATATACTATGACGGGCGTTTTCAAGCCTTATTTTTTATAATGTAACATAGTATTATCTTTTTTCAATTGGGAGGAGAGATGGCTGAGTGGACTAAAGCGTCGGATTGCTAATCCGTTGTACGAGTTTTTCGTACCGAGGGTTCGAATCCCTCTCTTTCCGTTTTCGTTGATGACTTAGTATTTTTTTTTTTCGAATTTATCGAGAGCTATTTTTTTATTACTAGTAATAAAAAAATAATTAGTGGAATAGATAAAATCTTACTAAATAACAGTTTAAAATCAAGCAAAGACAACCTTATTTTTTATTCTTCACGTCCAGGATTACGTCCTGGATCATTAGACAGGAATCCGAAGATAAAGAGAGAAACAAAGAATATCACTACCGTGTAAACAAATAGTTTGAGAGTAAGCATTACACAATCTCCAAGATTTTTTTAGGAAAAAAGAGAATAGATTCTCCACTTTTATACTACTATACTACATACCCGATTTTTTTTTTTCGAATAAATCATGAATTTGTCTGGGACTTTATTAAAATTAAAAATATCATCGGAAACTTACAGCAGCTTGCCAAACAAAGGCTAAGAGAAAAAAGAACAGGGGTATCACTGGCATAACATCGACTATTGGATTCAAAAAAGCGTAGGCTTCGGGCAATTTGCCAACGAAAAAACTACTGGAATAAAGAGCAGAATTAAGGTAGATACAGATCAAACTAAAAATATTAAGCATAACAAACATTTTGTTTTTGGGGATAATTGTATTTATTTTGATTGAGTTGTTAATAAATTTAATTGAGTTTTTTATTATTATAGATATGTTATTATTGATAGAAGAAAAAAATGAATAAAAATAAAATAAGATAGACGAAAAAACTTTATTTTATTTGAATTCACCCAATCAAAAATTCTTCTATATCTCAAATCAAAAGAGAATAGAATAAATAATACTTTCGTACAATATCTTAATTGAATTATATGTAATGATCAATAAATTCAGTTTAATTCTATGTCTACGTGTATAGTTTCCATGTAGAAAAATTCTAGTAATCCATTTTATAAAAAATAGATATTTAGACTGGAGTTGACGAATAACCCGTACCAATATTAGTGTTTATTTATTAGTATCGAATAGAAATAAATGGGGCGTGGCCAAGTGGTAAGGCAACGGGTTTTGGTCCCGCTATTCGGAGGTTCGAATCCTTCCGTCCCAGAGCATACCCAGTATATATGTATATATATTATTATATAATCATTATATTAACATAATAATATCAATATATTTATATATATATATATAATATATATCATAATAAAATAATATATTTATATATATAAAGATTGCTTTTTAGAACAGCCTTCCGTATTAAGATTACTAATAGAATAATTAAGATAATCTGTATTAAGATTACTAATAGAATATTAGTATATAATCTAGTATAGAATCTGATTATTATTTTTTAATAATTGGCGGAATCATATCTTTTGCACAAATTTGTTTGAGTTCAAATAACACGCATATGAAATGGGAAATTGAATTCAGTTGCAATTCGTTAAATAACAATGATTTTACAGTATAAATATGAAAAAATAACAACATAAAATTTCAATCTTGTCTTACATCAGTGTTTTTTATCTATCTTTTTTTAATCACATACTGTTTATTCCAATATGAATTTATCTCTCTCTTACTAATGATAAACGGATGATATAAATAAAAGAATCAAAATAATTTATAAAAAAAGGAGTTCTATTTTTATTTTATAGAATTTCCAAGATTAAATTCTATTAATCTAAAAAAAAGGGGTTAAATTGATTTATTCTTATTCTTGCTGAGACTCTCCTTTTTTCATATAGAAGAAAAAGGTATAGATTACTATGTACCAACCGAACCAATGATTATTCATGATTTCATAATTGAATCAATTACATATGGGTTCCAAACTGAAGGAATGTTATGGTAAAACTTCGTTTAAAACGATGTGGTAGAAAGCAACGTGCGACTTGAAGGACATGATCCGCTGTGGAGTCTTACATCCACCACTTTTATATATATTTATTATAGGAATGAAAGTGCTCTTGGCTCGACATCATTTGTTCTATTCCGCTGTAACCTCCTTTTTTTTTTGGGGGGGGGGTGATAGAATATAGTCTAGGATGGAGCTCGAGTAGAAAGTATTTTTTTATTTTTCAGAGGCAAGAATCTAGGGTTAGTATCAATCAACAAATTGGAACAACTTCGTAAGTATATTTTGATACATAAATTAAAAGGAGCCCATTCGAGAAAATTTCCAATTCAAAGGGAAGATTTGTTGAAATTGGTAAAACTCTTTCGATCAAATCAAAAAGTGTATTACGCAGGAATCAAACATTCGTATGATTCTTTGACATAAAGAAATCACAAAAAATGGTATGTTGCTGCCATTTTGAAAGATTTAAAGATCACCGAAGTAATGTCTAAACCCAATGATTCAAGGCAAAGATCCTGGAACAAGGAAATACCATTTTCAATTGTCTGAACAACTGGATCAGAATGAAGAATCAAAATGGATTCTTAAAGAAGACAGGCAATTAAAGGGTTAGAGACCGCTCAATAGATGCAGTATCTAAAATAAAATAAAGGGTTTCTCTTTTGCGTTATTTCAGAGTTATCCAACTTGAGTTATGAGGGTGCAAATATGACTAATTTTTTTGTTGGGTAAGAATAAGAAAAAAAGGGCTAAAATCAATAGTCTAATTAATTTGATGATTTGATGGATATATTTGATATTGTAATTCTATACATAGACATAATTTAGAATTTTCTCGAGCCGTACGAGGGGAAAACCTCTTATACGTTTCTAGGGGGGGTATTGTTCATCTATCCCAATGAGCCATTTATCGAATCGTTGCAATTGATGTTCGATCCCGACGAGAGGGAAGAGATCTTCGGAAAGTGGGTTTTTATGATCCGATAACCAATCAAATTTTTTTAAATGTTCCTGCTATTCTATACTTCCTTGAAAAAGGCGCTCAACCTACGGGAACTGTTCATGATATTTTAAAAAAGGCGGGAGTTTTTACGGAACTTCAGCGTTAATCAACAAACAAAATTCAATTAATGAAATAAAATAGAAAAAAAGATCAAGTGAATAAATAAGAAATGATATAGACGTAGAAGTAATGTGTTCTATAGACATAAAAATTTGACATTACCCCCGATGGGATGATTTTCGTTGGAACTCTTTGAACAAAAAAAAAACAAAGGACTAAACCTGATTATTTTAGTTTTAGTTATTGAATAAACTTCGTTTTTTTCTACTTCTCCCCCGTCTTCCTTAATTAAGTCTTTCACTTAATATTCTATATAGTGATAGTGTAGTGCCAATCCAACACAAGTCTTTCGTTTTTTTCTATTTCAATTAAAATTAATCAAATTATTTAATTTTAATTGATTGAAATCAAAATTGTTAGTTCTATTTAGAACTTGTTTTATCTTTTGTATGCTTACGCTTTTGTCAATATTAATATTGACAACAGTGTATCAAATAAATATAATCCGATCGTGGATAAACGGATCCATTTATCCCTGTTCCATAGATTTTATTTCATTCAAATAATCTTCTTAGATTTTCTGTCATACAGGAAGTCTTTTTTGATTAAGATTTAAATCAATCAAACTCGATATATACTAAATTAATGGATAATATAAGAGAAGAGAGCCAGGAGGCGGTCTATAAATATTGGAAAATCTTTGACTTTATTTTATCTTTTATTTGAGAATTTTTATATTTTCGTCGGATTTGTTCATTTTTATTATGTTTAGAGCGGGTTAGAGTTTTTTTTCATTGTTTTTTTAATGGTTTGATTATGTTGTGCCATTCAATTTCGTTATTTATTGGGATTCTGATTGTATCTACACATTTTAATTTGTTTATTTGGGTTGCTAACTCAACGGTAGAGTACTCGGCTTTTAAGTGCGGCTAGCATCTTTTACACATTTGTATGAAGAAACAGATTCGTCCATACCATCGGTAGAGTTTGTAAGACCACGACTGATCCTGAAAAGAATCAATGGAAAAAGCAGCATGTCGTAGCAATGGATAATTCTGAGAATATTTCATTCTTTCTTATTGAATAGGTCCAAAATCTTATTTCAATTGTTTCAATTCAATTATCAATTAAAAAAAGAATTTTTTTTTGGGGGGGTCGAGTGAATAAATGGGTAGAGCCTTATTAGAGGTTCCAATTCTAGGGAAATAACAAAGTAACGAGCTTCTGTTCTTAATTTTTGAATGATTCCCCCATCTAATTAGATGTTAAAAATATATTAGTGCCTAATGCGGGAAAAGCTTTTCCGATGAGTGGATTAGAAATTTCTTATGAGTCCTAACTATTAGCTATTCCCCTTTATGGGGTAGAGATAAATGTGTAGAAGAAGGTAGTATATTGATAAAGAGATTTCTTTTTTCAAAATCAAAAGAGCGATTGGATTGATAAAATAAAGGGCTTCTAACTATCTTCTTATCCTATAAATGAATATAAATCTATTATCTGGAAAGGAAGGGGAGGTTCTAGAGAGTCCGTTGATGAGTTTGACTTGTTTCCGAGGTATCTAGTTTTTTCTTACTATAAATACCTTGTTTTAACTGTATCGTACTATGTATCATTTGATAACCCAATAAATCATCTATTTCTTTTCTGATTCAAAATTGAATTTTAAATGGAAGACTTTCAAGGATATTTCGAATTATATAGATCTCAGCAACACCATTTACTATACCCACTTATCTTTCGGGAGTATATTTATGCCCTTGCTCATGATCGTGGTTTAAATAGATCCGTTTTATTGGATAATGTAGGTTATGACAAGAAATCCAGTTTACTAATTATAAAACGTTTAATTAGTCGAATGTATCAACAGAATCATTTGATTATTTCCGTTAATGATTCTAATCAAAATAAATTTTTTGGGTACCCAAAAAATTTGTATTCTCAAATGATATCGGAGGGATTTGCAGTCATTGTGGAAATTCCGTTTTCCCTACGATTAGTATCCTCCTTAGAGGAGACAGAAACCGTAAAATCTTATAATTTACGATCAATTCATTCAATATTTCCCTTTTTCGAGGATAAATTTCCACATTTAAATTATGCATCAGATGTACTAATACCCTACCCCATCCATCTGGAAATCTTGGTTCAAACCCTTCGCTACTACGTGAAAGATCCCTCTTCTTTGCATTTATTACGGCTCTTTCTTAATGAGTATTATAGTTGGAATACTCTTATTACTCGCCAAAAATCCATTTTTGCAAAAAGTAATCAAAGATTATTCTTGCTCCTATACAATTCTTATGTATGTGAATACGAATCTATTTTACTTTTTCTCCGTAACCAATCTAATCATTTACGATTAACCTCTTTTGGGATCTTTTTTGAGCGAATACGTTTTTATGAAAAAATAAAATATCCTGTCGAAGAAGTCTTATTTCCGGCCACCTTATGGTTCTTCAAGGATCCTTTTATACAGTATGTTAGCTATCAAGGAAAATCGATTCTGGTATCAAAAGATACCCCTCTTCTGATGAATAAGTGGAGATATTATCTTGTCAATTTTTGGCAATGTCATTTTTATGTATGGTCTCAACCAAGACGAATCCATATAAACCAATTATCCAAGCATTCCTTTGATTTTTTGGGTTATCTTTCAAGCATACGACCAAATATTTCAGTGGTACGGAGTCAATTGTTAGAAAATTCATTATTAATGGATAATACTATGAAGAAGCTTGATACATTATTTCCAATTATTCCAATGATAGGATCGTTGGCA